TTGGTAATTGTTGAGGTGGAGTATGTCAAGGTGGGAGGTTGGGTAAATTAATTCTTTTTACTGTAGTATTAGTACTAATATGCTTTCTGAGGGGTATAGCCCTGGGTGTGTGGGAAGAAATTACAAGTAAATATTGGTGGAAGGGTACAGTGGAATATTAATTGTAAATATTTGTTGCTGGGTAATTTCTCAAGTGATAAAAAAAATGTTAGTAGGCGGATATCTCTTTGCGGTGGTTACCTCAGAAAGTGTGGGTTAGCGGGTTGCATTTTGGGTTTAAATTTGCATAAATTTATTTTAAATGTAAATAATAATAAAAATTTTTCTTTTATGTCCTGTGACCATTGACTGAATAACACCTTATGGGTGGGATGGGGGCCAAACTATTCGTGCTACAATGACACCATTAAATAGGGGACAAACACTGCCATGTTCAACCTTAACTAGGTATCGGCGGGATTCAGCCAGAGGGATTCCACTCCCGGCTAGGCAATGGTGATGAGTACATCCCTACTCAGTAGGCCATAGCGGATCGAGCTCCCGTAGACCGGCTAAGAGGGTGACAGCACCGTGATCCATCACAAATGTCTCATTTAAGGGGAACGTATGGGCGAGTTACATGATGTGTACCTGAGGTAGGAACCAGATGCCGTTTACAGCTTGAGGATAGTTACTCTTCATAGTGTGGGCTTCCGGCGAGGGTTAGCAGGGGTTGTGGATGGAATGATGGTTTCACGGAGGATGTTGAATTAGGAGACCAATTGAACGGGGGAATATCCATGTTGAAGGGGTTAATTAAGATGGGATGAACCATAGACGAGATGTGCGTATGTACAGTTAAGCAAAGGTGGGGTAAATGATATCCATGGGGATGATAATTTATGGGGAGCCAAGGTGGTTATGTATTTGGTCCTGTCAAGAATGTTAAATCCGTGCTTATAAGCATGTCTTGTAATCATGGATGGGGAGGTTTGTGAGGCATGTGCTATGTATGATTAAGCATGTGTAGTACTATATAATAGACATGGGGTAAAGCATTAATGTACTATATACATAATGAAGGAGGAAATAATATTGTAAATGTAAGTACTTGCATGGTACTTAAAAGTTGTGCACTCAAAGAAAATAAAGCGCAGGGAGTAATTTAAGTTAGAATTTCAGCTTTGGGTGCTGATTGTAGAACAGGATGTTCTCTCCCTGAAGTGTCCTGGGGAGTAAGATTCTCCATTATCCGGTTTACAAGACCGAGGTATTGGCTTATACTACAAGGACGCTACCATTTGAGTAGTTTATTTTCAATTAAGGAGGATAAAGGAATAAGGGTAATAATGGTGAGAAAATATATAATGGATGCTATTTGACCAATAGTTACGAAGGGGTATTCTACTGGTTGGCCTCCAATTCATGTGAGTGTAAGTAGAATGGCCACTAGGGTTCAGAATAAGCTTTGACCAATTGGTCGGAATATCATACTTTGTTGTTTAGATAGGTGGATTATAGGAATAATTGCTAGAATTAGGATGGAGAGAATAAGGGCTAGAACACCTCCTAATTTATTGGGGATGGATCGTAGGATGGCGTATGCAAATAGGAAGTATCATTCTGGTTTAATGTGGGGAGGAGTATTAAGGGGATTTGCTAGGGTATAGTTGTCTGGGTCAGTTAGAAGGTCAGGAGCAAATAGAGTTAGACTTATTAGGAGAAGAAGGAGAAAGATTAATCCTAAGATATCTTTAATTGTGTAGTAGGGGTGAAATACGATTTTGTCAGGGTTGGATACTAATCCTGATGGGTTATTGGAGCCTGTGTCATGCAGAAATAAAAGGTGGATAGCAGCCAAGGCCGCAATAATAAAGGGTAAAATAAAGTGGAAAGTAAAGAATCGTGTAAGTGTGGCTTTGTCTACGGAGAAGCCTCCTCAAATTCATTGTACGAGGTCTGATCCGATGTAGGGAATAGCTGATAGAAGGTTTGTAATTACTGTGGCACCTCAGAAGGATATTTGACCTCATGGAAGTACGTAGCCCATAAATGCTGTGGCTATAGATGCCAGTAGTAGGATAATACCGACATTTCAGGTCTTCAGAAAGAGAAATGATCCATAGTATAGGCCTCGTCCAATGTGAAGAAACAGGCAGATGAAAAATATGGAGGCGCCGTTAGCATGTAGGTAACGGATAATTCAGCCGTAATTTACATCTCGTGTAATATGGGCTACTGAGGAGAAGGCAGAGGAGGTGTCCGGCGTGTAATGTATGGCTAGAAATAGGCCGGTGGCAATTTGAGTAATAAGGCAGATACCTAGAAGTGAGCCGAAATTTCATCAGGATGAGATGTTGGATGGTGTGGGTAGGTCAATAAATGAGTTGTTAATAATTTTTGCTAGTGGGTGTGTTTTACGGGTAATGGTCATTAGAATTCTTATAGTTGAAACACAACAATGGTTTTTCATATCATTAGTCATGGTTAAATCCATGTGGGAATAATGACATATGCTTTATTTTCATTAAGTATTATACTAGTAATAGGGTTTATGGGATTTTCCTCTAAGCCTTCGCCTATTTATGGTGGTTTGGTGTTAGTTTTTAGTGGTGCTGTGGGTTGTGCGATTACATTGTATTTAGGGGGGTCTTATATGGGATTAATAGTTTTTTTAATTTATTTGGGTGGGATGATAGTTGTTTTTGGTTATACTGCAGCAATGGCAATTGATGAGCATCCTGAGTCATGGCTATCAAGCATGGATATTTTGGGAACTATATTAATAGGTTTAGTTATGGAGTTTACTATGATATTTTTGCTGGGTGGGGATCCCATTAAGACGGTTGAGGGTGTGACTGTTACTGTAAATTATAAGACTGTGGCCAGTTGAATGATTTATGAGGGTGAAGGGCCTGGGTTAATTCGTGAGGATCCTACTGGTGCAGCTGCTTTGTATAACTACGGGGTTTGGGTTGTTTTAGTTACTTGTTGGGCATTGTTTACAGGTATACATATTGCTATTGAGCTAACTCGGGGTGGAGGTTAGATGGTTAAGAGTAGTATAAGAGTAGGCGGAATAAAGAACGATAGGAAGTAGAGTTTGATTAGGCCTTTTTGGGCTGAGGTAGAGGTGGAAATTGAAATTTGGGTTATTGATGTTATTTTTGGCATTGTTTTTTCTAGTCAGAGTAAGTCTAGCAATATGGATATAAGGTTTTGGCTTGAAGTTAGGCTTGAGTGAGGGCTTAGGCGATGTGTGGTGGTGGAGTAAAATCCTAGTATATTGGAAAAGTAGTAGGTTTTTACTGGGGTTATTAGTTTTATATTATTGGTTATAATGCTGAGTTCTATAGCTAGTAGAAGGCCTAGGATGGTAACTCCTAGGGCTGCTAGTTTGAGGTAGAGGGGTATGGTTGTTTGAGGGTGGTAGGTAGGAGGGATACAGTTGGAGATAAGGAATCCAGCGAAGATGCTTCCGATTGCTAGGCGGTTAATTGAATTTATTAGTAAGGGGTTATTTTCGTTAATTAGTATTAGGCTAATAGATCGGGGGTAGTTTGTGAGGGTAAAGAAGATTATGCGAATGCTGTATGCAGCTGTAAGGGAGGTGGCTACTAGGGTGATTATGAGGGCTCAGGCGTTGGTATATGATATATTGGCAGTCTCAATAATTAGATCTTTTGAGTAGAAGCCTGTTAAGAAGGGTGTGCCTATAAGTGCTAGATTGCCAATAATAAGAGAGGAAGCAGTGAATGGTAGGGTATAAAATAGACCTCCTATTTTTCGGATATCTTGTTCGTTGTTAAGGTTATGAATAATAGATCCTGCTGATAGAAATAGTATGGCCTTAAAGAAGGCATGGGTGCAGATGTGAAGAAAAGCTAAAAATGGTTGGTTAAGACCAACTGTTACTATTATAAGGCCCAGTTGGCTTGAGGTTGAGAAGGCAATAATTTTTTTCATATCGTTTTGTGTTAGAGCACAGATGGCTGTGAATAGGGTAGTGATAGCTCCGAGAGTTAATGTAAGTGTTTGTATAGGTAAATTATTTTCGAATAGGGGGTGGAATCGAATAATTAGGAAAATCCCCGCAACTACTATAGTACTGGAGTGGAGTAGTGCTGAGACTGGGGTAGGGCCTTCTATGGCGGAGGGGAGTCATGGGTGGAGGCCAAATTGAGCTGATTTTCCGGTAGCGGCAAGAAGGAGGCTAACTAGGGGAAGAGAACTTGGGGTAGAATTAATAATAAATATTTGTTGAAAATCTCATGAGTTGGCGTATAGGAAAAATCATGCTATTGCCAGGATAAACCCAATATCACCAATGCGATTATACAGGATTGCTTGTAATGCAGCTGTATTAGCATCTGTTCGACCGTGCCATCAGCCAATTAGCAGAAAGGATATAATGCCTATTCCTTCTCATCCAATGAAAAGTTGGAATAGATTATTAGCAGTAATAAGGATAATTATAGTAATAAGAAAAATGAGTAGGTACTTGAGAAATTGGTTAATATTTGGGTCAGAGTGTATATACCATATTGAGAATTCAACAATTGATCATGTGACAAGTAGTGCCACGGGGGTAAATACTATGGAGAAAAAGTCTATTTTGAAGCTTAGGAATAATTTAATAGTTTGAATAGTTGTTCAGTGTCAGTTTGAAATTATAAATTCTTGGCCTGTAAGAATGAATATAGTTGTGGCTAGTAGGCTGATAGAGAGGGAGTATACAATGGCCAGTTTTACGTAGTGTGGGTATAAGGGATTGTTGCGAGGGTTAATAAGGGTAATTATAATAGGTACTAGTAGAGGAGCTAGTGTTATTAGGGTTATGGAGGAGAACATTATACTTTTATTTGGAGTTGCACCAATATTTTTGGTTCCTAAGACCAATGGATAACTTCTATCCTTTAAAAGTTGAGAAAGCCAGGCTAATTAAGCATGGGGGCATGAGTTAGCAGTTCTTGCATACTTTCTCGGTAGATAAGAAGTTGTCAACTTCTAATATTAGATTCACAATCTAATGTTTTAATTAAACTATAGCTACAGGGGGTTAGACCTATAATTACTTTGGGGTTTAGGGTAAGGAGGATGATTGGTCCCAAGTGTATTAGTATTAAAGTATTTTCACGTGTAAATAAGGGCTTAAAATTGCTAGTGCTGTATGTTAATGGTCCTCGTTGCGTTGATGTAAATATATGGAGTGAGTATAGAGCTGTAACTAGCATATTAAGTCCTGTGAATATAATGGTAAAATTAGATCAGGAGAAAGAGGCTATAATTGTAAATAATTCCCCCATTAGATTAATGGTTGGGGGTAGGGCAAGGTTGGTGAGGTTAGCTATAAGTCATCAGAGGGCAAGGAGGGGAAATAGTGTTTGTAGGCCTCGGGTAAATATTATAGTTCGGCTGTGAATTCGTTCATAGTTTGAGTTTGCCAGGCAGAATAGTAGGGATGAGGTAAGTCCATGGGCGATTATAAGGATAATAGCGCCGGTAAAGCTTCAAGGGGTTTGGATAAGGATAGCTAGAATGACCAGTGCTATATGGCTAACGGAGGAATAGGCAATGAGAGATTTTAGGTCGGCTTGTCGTAGGCAGATGGAGCTTGTTATTACTATCCCTCATAGGGATAGGATGATGAAAGGGTAGCTTATTTTTTCTGTCAAGGGATTAAGTATGGGAGTAATTCGTATTATGCCGTAGCTTCCTAGTTTTAGTAAGATTGCTGCTAGAACTATTGAGCCTGCAATGGGAGCTTCAACGTGTGCTTTGGGTAATCATAGGTGAAGACCGTAAAGGGGTATTTTGACTATAAAGGCTAGTATACATCCTAGTCACGTAATAGAGTTGGTTCAGGAGAGTAATATATCTTTAGTGGTAAATAGTATTATTAGAAGATTTAATGATCCTAGGTTGGCTAAATAATACAAGAGTGTAATAAGCAGTGGGAGGGATCCGGCTAGTGTATAAAATAGAAAATATGAACCTGCATTAAGGCGTTCTGGCTGATAACCTCAGCGGGTGATAACGATTAAGGTGGGAATTAAAGTGGTCTCGAATAGAACATAGAAGAGGATAAGTTCTGTGGCTGTAAATGTTATGATTAAAGAAATTTGTAGGAGAATTAGTATTGATATATAAAGCTTTTTTCGTGGTAGGGGGTTGTTATGGAGGTGTTGTTGAGTTGCTAGAATTATTAGGGGTAGAAGCCAGGCTGTTAAGGCAAGGAGTGGGGATGTTAATGGGTCTGAGAAGAAGATTAGTGATAGGTAGCATAATATATTTGGTAAATATAGGGGCACAAGGGTTAGAGCACTGATTAGTAGACTTCAGGTTATTATATTAATTCATATTATACGATTATTTGATAGTCATACTGTTGGAAGTAATATAATTGTTGGTAGAATAATTTTTAGCATTGGAGTAAGTTTAGGTTTTGTACATAGTCTAGGCCATATAAATTAGAGATAAGAATTAGCAGGGCTAGGCCGACTGCGGCTTCACATGCGGCGAAAACTAGGAGAGTAATTGGTATTATAAATATTAATGTTATATGTATATTTAGGGTTGTAAGTGTAATTAAAATAAATAGTGATAATATTATGCCTTCTAGACATAGTAAGGATGATATTAGGTGGGATCGATAGATTAGTAGTCCTAGCAGGGATATGGAATATGCTAATATTGTGTTGATGTAAATAAAGGGCATTTGATAAATATGATTTATCATAATCTAATGAGTCGAAATCATTTGTTTTTGATTAAACTATTTATCAATTCAACTCAATCTAGTCCTTTTTGGGATCATTCGTAGGCCAGCCCTGCTACTAAAATAATAATTAAGGCAAGAATTATGTTAGTTGTTAGTATTAATTTATTTGTTTGGGTTGCCCATGGAAGGGGGAGGAGGAGGGCAATTTCTAGGTCAAATAGGAGAAATGTAATGGCTACTAGGAAAAATTTTATGGAGAAAGGTAGGTGAGCAGAGGTTGTGGGGTCGAACCCACATTCGTAGGGGTTATGTTTTTCTATGTAGGCATTAGGCTGTGGAATTCAAAATGTGATAGTAATTAGTAAAAGGGCTAGAATAATATTTGTAATTAGGGTTAGTATCATATTTATTACTCTCTCTCAGGTTTAACTGAGGCCTACTGATTGGAAGTCGGTTATACTGCTTATACTAAGAGAGTAAGATCCTCATCAATAAATAGAAATATAGAGGAACAGTCATACTACATCTACGAAGTGTCAATATCATGCAGCGGCTTCAAAGCCGAAGTGGTGATTGGATGTAAAATGGTCTATTTGCAAGCGAAGGTAGCATGTAATGAGGAATGTGGTTCCGATGATGACGTGTAGGCCGTGAAAGCCTGTTGCTATAAAGAATGTGGAGCCATAAATTCCATCTGAGATGGTGAAGGGGGCTTCCGAATATTCTGATATTTGTAGGTAGGTAAAGTAGATACCTAATGCAATAGTTATAAATAGTGCTTGGGCTGACTCTTCTTGGTCAGCTTCTATTAGGCTATGGTGAGCTCAGGTAATTGTTACTCCTGATGCAAGTAGAACTGCTGTATTTAGTAGGGGAACTTCTATAGGATTAAGAGGAAAGATGCCTGTTGGGGGTCAGTGTCCTCCTGTTTGTGGGGTTGGGGCTAAGCTAGAGTGGTAGAATGCTCAGAAGAAGCCGGCAAAGAAGAAAATTTCTGAAATAATAAATAGGACTATTCCATATCGAAGGCCCTTTTGGACGGGGGTGGTGTGATGTCCTTGATATGTTCCTTCTCGGACGACATCCCGTCACCATTGAAATATAGTTATTGTGCTGGCCAGTAGACCTGCTATGAGGAGAAGGCTGTGATAAAAGTGGAATCATATAATTAAGCCTGAGGTAAGTAGGAAGGCGGACAGAGCTCCTGTTAAAGGTCAGGGGCTTGGGTTAACTATGTGGAAGGCATGAGCTTGGTGGGTCATTAAGAGTTATCATGTAGGTAAAGGCTTACTAGAAGTGTAAAGACGTAAGCTTGAATTAAGGCTACGCCTAATTCTAGGGTAATTAGAAGGATAATTACGATGACAGTAATTATAGATGAGGAGAAATAAATAGATAATAGAGTTAGTGCGGTGTCTCCAAGTAGATGCATTAGGAGATGTCCTGCTGTGATATTAGCTGTTAAACGTACGGCTAGTGCTATTGGTTGAATGAAGAGGCTAATTGTTTCAATAATTACTAGTATGGGAATAAGAGGAATAGGGGTTCCTTGGGGTAAAAAGTGGGCTAAAGATGCTTTTGTTTTGAATCGAAATCCTATAAGTACTGTGGCCGCTCATAGGGGGATTGCTATTCCAATATTCATAGATAGCTGGGTGGTTGGTGTAAATGCGTAAGGTGTAAGTCCAAGGAGATTGTTAAGAGCAATAAAAGTGATTAGGGTTAGAAGTATTAGGGATCAAGTTCGTCCTTTAGTGCTGTGATTTAGTATTAGTTGTTTTAGTGTAAGTTGAATTAATCATTGTTGGAGTAGAGAAATTCGGTTACTGATTAATTTATTGGAAGGTGTTATTAGTAGGGTGGGAAATAAAATAATTAATGTGATTAGGGGGATTCCTAGAATTGTTGGGATATTGAATGAGGCAAATAGATTTTGGTTCATTTTAGTTCTCAGGTTGCATTATGTTTTTGTATCTTAATTAATTTTGACACTGGAGAGGCGTAGAAGGTGAAGTTTAATACTTTTAATTGGATAGTGTAAAATAGGGCCACAACTATTGATATAATTACCAATGGTCATGGCGAGATATCTAGTTGGGGAATTCGCTGTAGGGATTAATATTCCCAGTCTTTAACTTAAAAGGTTAATGCTTACTAGCTTTACAGCGATACAATGTACAGGTAGGAGGCTCAGACTTCAAAGTCTTGGAAGTAGATAAATTCTAGAACAATAGGTATAAAGCTATGATTTGATCCGCAAATTTCTGAGCACTGTCCGTAGAAAAGGCCTGGTCGTATTGAGGCTACTATAGCTTGATTTAAGCGTCCAGGGATTGCATCTGCTTTAACGCCTAGTGATGGTACAGCTCATGAGTGTAATACGTCTTGTGATGAAATTAGTATGCGGATATCTGCTTCTATTGGGAGGGTGGTGCGGTTGTCTACTTCAAGAAGTCGGAATTCGCCAGGCTCAAGAAAATATGTGGGCATAATATAGGAATCAAAGGCTAGGTCTTCGTAGTCTGAATATTCATAGCTTCAGTATCACTGGTGACCAATAGCTTTAAGGGTTAAGTATGGTTTATTAAATTCGTCTGTTATGTACAGGATACGTAAGGATGGAAGGGCAATTATAATAAGGATAATAGCAGGTAGAATGGTTCAGATAATTTCAATTTCTTGGGCATTTATTGTGCTGGTATGCGTTAGTTTTGTAGTAAGTATTAAGGAGATGATATACAGAACCAGAGAGCTAATAAGAAAAATAATTATCAGGGCATGGTCATGGAAGGCAATAAGTTCTTCTATAATAGGGGATGCTGCATTTTGTAGGCCTAGTTGGGCTGGGTGGGCCATGTAAGATATATAGGGATTAGTCTATAACTTAACTTTGACAAAGTTATGTAATTATTTTACTAATATCTTATTGAAAAAGTCATAGGGTCTATGGAGTTGGCTTGAAACCAATTTTTGGGGGTTCAAATCCTTCCTTTTTCGTTGAGAATTTTTACATAAGTAGCTTCTTCAAATGTGTGATAGGGAGGAGGGCAGCCGTAAAGCCACTCGAGGTTGGAGGATAGTTGTTCAACAGTTATGACTTTCCGTTTTGAGGAGAAAGCCTCTCAGATTATAAAGATTATTAGGATAACTGCTGTTAGTGAAATAAATGAACCTACGGATGATACGATATTTCATGTTGTGTAGGCATCAGGATAGTCAGAGTAGCGTCGAGGCATGCCGGATAGACCAAGAAAGTGTTGGGGGAAGAAGGTTATGTTTACACCTACAAATATAATACTGAAGTGAATTTTAGCATAAGTTTGGTCAAGGGTATAGCCAGAGAATAGTGGGAATCAGTGAATAAAGCCTCCTATAATAGCAAATACTGCCCCTATGGATAGTACATAGTGAAAGTGAGCTACTACATAGTATGTATCGTGTAAAACAATATCTAGTGATGAGTTGGCTAGTACAATCCCGGTCAGTCCGCCTACAGTAAAAAGGAAAATGAAGCCTAGGGCTCATAGTATCGCAGGAGATCATTTAATGTTGCCGCCATGTAGTGTGGCCAGTCAGCTGAAGACTTTTACTCCGGTGGGGATGGCAATAATTATAGTGGCTGATGTAAAATATGCACGGGTATCTACATCTATTCCTACTGTAAATATGTGGTGTGCTCATACAATAAATCCTAAGAAACCGATGGATATTATAGCTCATACTATTCCTATATATCCAAATGGTTCTTTTTTGTTGGAGTAATATGTTACGATGTGAGAGATTATTCCGAAGCCGGGTAAAATAAGAATATACACTTCAGGATGACCAAAGAATCAAAATAGGTGTTGGTATAGGATTGGGTCACCTCCACCGGCTGGGTCGAAGAAAGTGGTGTTAAGATTTCGGTCTGTTAATAGTATAGTGATTCCAGCAGCTAGGACAGGGAGAGACAGGAGGAGAAGAACTGCTGTAATAAGAACTGATCATACAAAAAGAGGGGTTTGGTATTGGGTTATGGCTGGGGGTTTTATATTAATAATTGTAGTAATAAAATTAATAGCTCCCAGAATGGAGGATACACCTGCTAGGTGTAGCGAGAAAATAGTTAAGTCTACTGAGGCTCCTGGATGAGACATATTTCCGGCTAGGGGTGGATATACTGTTCAGCCAGTCCCTGCGCCGGCCTCTAGAGTTGAAGACGCGAGTAATAGGAGGAGTGACGGAGGGAGGAGTCAGAAGCTTATATTATTTATTCGGGGAAATGCTATATCTGGCGCACCAATTATAAGGGGCACAAGTCAGTTTCCAAAGCCCCCAATTATAATTGGTATAACTATAAAAAAGATTATAATAAATGCGTGGGAGGTAACGATAACGTTGTAGACGTGATCATCTTCTATTAAACTTCCAGGTTGCCCTAACTCGGCTCGAATTAAAAGGCTTAGGGCAGTTCCGACTGCTCCTGCTCAGGCCCCAAATAGAAGATAGAGTGTTCCGATGTCTTTATGATTGGTTGAAAATAGTCAGCGATTTATGAACATAGGTAGGAGGAAGGTAAAATGGCTGAGTAAGCATTAGACTGTAAATCTAAAGACAGGGGTAAGTCCTCTTTTTACCAGCCCTGAGGTGATATATCACATTGAATTGCAAATTCAGAGAAGCAGCTTCAATTCTGCCGGGGCTTCTCCCGCCTTTTTTCCCCCAACGGCGGGAGAAGTAGATTGAAGCCAGTTGATTAGGTTATTTAGCTGTTAACTAAATTTTTGTGGGTTAGAGTCCCATCAGTCTAGGAAGGGCTTAGCTTAATAAAAGCAACTGATTTGCGTTCAGTAGATGTAATATAGAGTTTTGCAGTCCTTAGGGCGTAGCAGAAATTAAGTAAATTATACTTACTGAGGGCTTTGAAGGCTCTTGGTCTTATTAACCTAAATTTCTAGGTTATTAATATTAGTGGTGTTAAGGGTAGAAGGAGGGTGGAGGAGATTATAAGTGGAGTGAGGAGGGGAGTTAGTTTTGTACATTTTAGTTGTCAGTTAATTTTTGCGTTGTTGGATGTAGGAAATATTGTTATTGAGATAGAGTATGTTAGGCGTAAGTAAAAATACAAGTTCACTAGTGTGAGTATGGCCATGGTGAGGGGGATGATAAGGCTATTATTGTTTGTAAATTCTTGTATAATAATTCATTTGGGGGAGAAGCCTGTGAGCGGGGGTAGGCCCCCTAGGGATAATATTATTAGTGGAATAACAGGTATAGTTCATGTGAATTTGTTTCAGGTGTGGGATATAGATAGGGTTGTTGTATTTGAATTTAGATAAAAGGTTATAAAGATAGTGATTGTTAGGAATAGATAGATAAGTAGGCTAAGAATAGTAATGCTGGGGTTATAATGTAGAACTGCCATTATTCACCCTATGTGGGTAATTGATGAGTAGGCTATAATTTTGCGTAATTGTGTTTGATTTAGTCCGCCTCAGCTGCCAATTATAATTGATATCATGGAAATTGCTATTAAGATATTTATATTAATGGATGGGAAGATTTGGAATATAATTGAAATGGGGGCTAGTTTTTGTCATGTGAGAATAATTATGGCGGGAATAAGGGGAATACCTTGGGTCACTTCTGGAAGTCAGAAGTGAAGAGGGGCCATGCCTAGTTTTATTGTCAAAGCAATTAATATTATTGTAGTTAAAAATTGGCTTGTGGGAGGACTAATAGTTCACTGTCCGGAGAATAAATTGTTTATGAAGATTATTATTAGGAGGAGCATAGATGCGGTTGCTTGAACTAGGAAATATTTTGTAGCTGCTTCTGTAGAGCGGGGATTTGTAGTTTTAGCTAGTACTGGAACAATGGCTAGTATATTTAGTTCTAGTCCTACTCAGATGAGGAATCAGTGTGAGCTTAGTATTGTAATTAAAGTTCCTGTTAAAATTGTGAAGAAAATAATGAGTTGGGCTAGAGGGTTGATGTTAGTACGGGAAGGATTGAAACCAACATTTTCGGGGTATGGGCCCGATAGCTTATTTAGCTGACCTTACTTAGAATGTGGTGTAATAGGTAGCACGGAGAGTTTTGAGTTCTCAGGTATGGGTTCAACTCCTATAGTTCTAGAAATAAGAGGATTTGAACCTCTATAATTTACTCTATCAAAGTAACTCTTTTGTCAGACATATTTCTATGTTTGGGGAGGTACGGCAGATGTAAGAATTGGTATTGAGATATGTCATATACATAGTGCTAATGTGAGGGGTAAAAATTTTTTTCACAGGAGGTGTATAAGTTGGTCATAACGGAATCGGGGATATGCTGTTCGAATTCATAAGAATAATGTGGTTAGTAGAAGTGTTTTGGTTATAAAGTTTGCTGTATATAATTCTGGGGTAAGCAGTGTATGGGGTGTTGCTAAAAAGATGGTGGTGGTTAAGGCGTTTATTATAATGATGTTTATATATTCTGCTATGAAAAATAGGGCAAATGAGCCTGCGGCGTATTCGATGTTGAATCCTGAAACTAGTTCTGACTCACCCTCTGTCAGGTCGAAGGGGGCTCGGTTGGTTTCGGCTAATGTTGAAATAAATCATATTATGGCGAGAGGTCATGATGGAAGGAGAAGTCATAAGTGTTCTTGCGTTGTAATAAGTGAGTGTAGGTTGAATGAGCCGCTTATTAGTAGAACGGAGAGGAGGATAATAGCTAGTGTAACTTCATATGAAATTGTTTGGGCTACGGCTCGTAATGCACCTATTAGAGCATACTTTGAATTGGATGCTCATCCGGACCATAAAATTGAGTACACGGCTAGGCTTGAGATTGCTAATATAAATAAGAGGCCTAGATTAAAGTTGATTAGGGGGAGGGGTATAGGTAGAGGGGCTCATAGGAGGAGGGCAATGGAGAGTGCTAAGGTTGGAGCAATTACATACAGAACTGTAGTGGATGCTGTGGGAAGTAGTGGTTCTTTTGTAAAGAGTTTTATTGCGTCTGCAATAGGTTGAAGAACTCCGTAGGGGCCCACAATGTTAGGGCCTTTACGGAATTGTATATAGCCCAGGATTTTTCGTTCTGTAAGTGTAAGAAATGCTATAGCGATAAGGGCTGGGATAATAAGTAGGAGTAAATTAATTATGAACAAGTTGTTAAGGAGAGGAGTTGAACCTCTGGTGATAAAGTTTTAAGTTTTATGCAATTACCGGGCTCTGCCACCTTAACAAGCCCTGGTTTAGGGCGGGTAGGAAATTATAAAGTTAAGATGGAAGTCATTAGGTTTGTGAGGGCGCTTATGAAAAGTGGGCCCTATTTCTCTTGTCCTTTCGTACTGGGAGAAATATTTAATAGATAGAAACCGACCTGGATTACTCCGGTCTGAACTCAGATCACGTAAGACTTTAATCGTTGAACAAACGAACCTTTAGTAGCGGCTGCACCACTAGGATGTCTTGATCCAACATCGAGGTCGTAAACCCTATTGTCGATATGGACTCTGTAATAGGATTGCGCTGTTATCCCTAGGGTAACTTGGTCCGTTGATCAATTTATTGGGTCAATGAATATAGGTTCACTTAGACTAGTAAGGTCTTGGTGTATACTTCTCGGGGGTTGTATTATGCTCCGAGGTCACCCCAACCGAAATTTATAGTACATGAACTGTAATTTAATGCCTGTGGGTTTTTAAGCTACTAGTTTGTACTATTAAATTAAAGCTCCATAGGGTCTTCTCGTCTTATTTAAATATATCCGCCTCTTCACGGATAGGTCAATTTCACTGATTAAAAGTAAGAGACAGTTAAACCCTCGTGTGGCCGTTCATACAAGTCCTTATTTAGAGAACAAGTGATTATGCTACCTTTGCACGGTCAGGGTACCGCGGCCGTTGAACATGTGTCACTGGGCAGGCAGTGCCTCTAATACTGTTTATGCTAGAGGTGATGTTTTTGGTAAACAGGCGGGGGTAGAGTTTGCCGAGTTCCTTTTACTTTTTTTAATCTTTCCTGAATAGCATGCCTGTGTTGGGTTAACAGTTGGGATAATGGGCAGATGAGGTTGTGGGGTAAGGTGATTTGGCTGTTAACTAGCAGTGGTAGTTCCGGTCTGGGATAAGCTTATGCAAGGAGAATAATTTCATGTTACTTATACTAACATTATTGCCTCTATTTGGAAATAGATTAATCCAATATGTTATAGGAGTTCAGTAAAATGGGTGGAATTAGGGGAGTAAGGGTGTTGAGCTTGAACGCTTTCTTAATTGGTGGCTGCTTTAAAGCCTACTGTAGTAATTAGGTGTTTTACTCTCTATACAAGGTTGTTTCCTATAGTCTAAAGAGCTGTCCCTCTTTAGAGTAACTATTAAATTTACGGGAGGATTAGGAGTTCTGTGAGTAAATTTAAGGTTGAACTGAAATTCTGTCTTGGATAACCAGCTATCACCAAGCTCGGTAGGTTTGTCGCCTCTACCCGCAGATCTTCCCACTATTTTGCCACATAGACGGGTGTGCTCTTTAGCTGTCCGTGGGTAGCTCGCTTGGTTTCGGGGAGTATTATTGAAGTTCTTTATACAATATAATTTCTAGTTAATTCATTATGCAGAAGGTAGAAGGGTTTATCTTTGCTTTTTTATGCTTTGTGGAGATTTGTCTTTCCCTTACGGTACTGTATCTATTGCGCCTAAGTTCAATTTCTATCACCTATACTTTTGCGATGGGTAAATGATTTAATTGGTATAATTGGATAGTATAATAGTTTATGGTTTGGGCTAGAATTAGCTCAGAGCGATCGGTTATTTGCGATATCTTCCGGGTGTAAGCTGGATGCTTTAGTTTAAGCTACGCTTTGGTTTATCCAAGCGCACTTTCCAGTACGCTTACCATGTTACGACTTATCCCCTCTATATCAGCGTATAGTTGTTTGTTGTTAGTGCACTATTAGTGTGATGTTTGAGGAGGGTGACGGGCGGTGTGTGCGTGCTTAATGGCCTTATTTCAATCAAGCTCTCTATTCTTGATTTACTGCTAAATCCACCTTGGGACTTTAAATTTCATAAAGGCTGTCGTGTGGTTTTCTGATTTAGAAAATGTAGCCCATTACTCCCACCCCATTGGCTGCACCTTGACCTAACGTTTTTATGATAATACTTTTGCTTACTATGCTGTCTTTAGGGAGTTTGCTGAAGATGGCGGTATACAGGCTGAGGGCAAGGGGTGGTGAGGTTTATCGGGGTTTATCGATTACAGAACAGGCTCCTCTAGAAGGATATAAAGCACCGCCAGGTCCTTTGAGTTTCAAGCTGTGGCTTGTAGTGTTCTGGCGAATAATCTTGTTAATTAAGTTATTGAAGTTTAGGGCTAAGCATAGTGGGGTATCTAATCCCAGTTTGTACCTTAGCTATAGTGTGTTCAGGATAATAAAGCCACTTTCGTAGGGTATTTTACCATAACCAGGGTTTTCTACAACTTAGTTACAGGTTAGCTTTATTAATAGTAAGTCTTAAACACTCTTTACGCCGGGCTCTATTAACTTGAGTCAATCGTATGGCCGCGGTGGCTGGCACGAAATTGACCGACTCTGGGTGTCAGTATAACTTAGTTAAACTTTCGTTTATTGCTAAAGGTTAGTCACTGCTGTTTCCCGTGGGGGTGTGGCTGAGCAAAGTGTTTTGAGCTGCTTGTGCGTGCTTGATACTTGCTCCTCTTGTTTTATAGTCTGGAGGGCATTCTCACAGGGCCGTGGATGCTTGCATGTGTAGTCTTACTGAGAGCTAATAGAAAGGCCAGGACCAAACCTGTGTGTTTATGGGGTGTAGTCACCCGTCTAGACATTTTCAGTGTCTTGCTTTGAGTATTAAGCTACATTAAC